GGTTCTTCCTAGAGAAACGATTCGTTTTATTTGACTGATCGATACAACAAACAATTAATTATAACAAATATATGATTATAAGAAATATAAAGATTCTAAACTTAAATTTAATATAAATAATATAATATTTATAGTAATTAATAAAATAAAAAAAAAAAGATATTATTATTCGAAACGCCTTGTGATCTTCAACCAATTCTGCGCTTCAATATAATTACCGGGAGTAAGCGCTAGAGCTTGTTTCCAATATTCGGCAGCTTGATCGAACCAAGCTTCCGCAATTTCAGAATCTCCTTGTCGAATGGCCTGTTCTCCCCGGTCGGAATAGGTGGGTAAATTCCTTCCCTTAGAACCGTACTTGAGAGTTTCCGACCTCATACGGCTCAGCCGTCAAGTTCTTTTGGCGTCCCTTTTTTAATCTACCATATCTAATTGAATGAGATTTATCGTGGATCCGTGGATCTATCCCATTTTTTTCTCTCGAGTTAACCAAAAGAAAAAGAGGTTATGGTTATAAGTTTCAAACTTGAGTTTTACTTACTAATTTAATCAGTTTTCTCTTTTCTCCCACCTTCATAAAGTGCATAGGCATCTCCACTATTATTAGAGTTTTCTAAAAAGGTAACTATCTCGGTTTCATATATGAATTTCTATAGAATCTGTGAAAAAGACTTTCCTTTATAAGAAGGAAAAGGCTTACTATCTTTGGGATCTGATGCTACACCGCTGCTCAATACCTTAGGGGATCAACTCTATTACATAAGTTGATTCCTAACTTTTATCTCATATCATGACATAAATAAGCAGTCCGTATTATCGGCCCAAAACCTCGCCAATTGATCTTTACGGCGCTTTCTCTATCAATTAGATCCTTTATCCATAGAATTATTTAGGCATACCTATTTCTTCATATTCATATCTCAAATTCTATGAAGTTTATTTCTTTGCTACAGCTGATAAAAATCGTTGTTTTGGACGATACATATGTAGAAAGCCTATTTTTTTTAGTAATTATTAATAGATTTGCTCTTTTATTCCCTTTTTATTTCTATAGTGGAGATAGTCGCACGTAATGACAGATCACGGCCATATTATTAAAAGCTTGTGGTAAGAATGGGTTTCGCTCTAGTGCACGAAAATAATATTCCAAAGCTTTCGTATGTTCTCCGTTTCGTGTGTGGATAAGGCCTATGTTATAGAGTATATAACTTCGATCATAGGGATCAATTTCTAGTCGCATAGCTTCATAATAATTCTGTAAAGCTTCTGCATAATTTCCTTCGGATTGAGCGGACATCCGTTACGGTCGTCATTCGATTTAAAGAATCTCCGTTTCAGAACCGTACATGAGATTTTCATCTCATACGGCTCCTCTTTTATGTACATAATCAGAATAATACATGGAATCAAAAAAGATTTAAATATTCTCATTATAAACTGCGCAGGGCTGGTGTTTTTACAAAAAATCTCTAGCCAACCTTCTTGTAAAAGATCTTTCCTTAACATCTAGTATGTTGGTACTAGATAAAAAAAGTGACTCCAGTAATTTCTTTGTCTTAAACGCATCTTAATTTTCAGGAATAAGTCACTTCAACAGTCTTCGATGGTTATACGGGTATCCAAAACACAAACTAGATGGATGTTTGTTGTCCCAACCATTCTTCTTAGTCCCGATCCTGATAAGGAAAAGGGATAATTTATAACAAAGTTTTCGTGTTGTTGATTCCTAGGAGTAGTGCCTCTTCCTCTATGCCTCCTATTGGTACTAATGGAGTGAGTTTGACTTAACCCATACCATAGGTATAACCTTTCGCTCAATACTCTAGAATCGACAATTGAAGCATTTGAGGTTGCATTAATCGGGGATACACGACAGAAGGGCTCGTTTTATTTACAAACTTCACCTTCAACAAGCGTAGATTTATTGCAATAATCTTTTTTCTTTCTATCCCGAATAATAATGTGTCTTCCTCCTAAGAAGACTAAGAGTGGTAAAAAAGAAAAAATATATATATATATATAAATAAAATAAATAAATAAAAAATAGAATAATCAAATCGCACCATCTCTGTAATAGGCAAATGCCTCTTTCTCGCCCAAAGTTGTCGGAATTATTCGTAATAAGATATTGGCTACAATTGAAAAGGTCTTATCAATAAAATTTCCATTTATTCGAGATCTAGACATAGGCAGAAAGTCATTCTATAATTTCTTTTAATTACCTTTTGTGAGAAAATAATCCCACAAACAACGGAATTTTACAATACGAAATAACATAAAAACACACTCAGTAAAATTAAACTTCGACTCAAATTGTTTCTTTTTGACAGGAATCAATAAAAACTAAGAAATATTTGAAGCCGATTGGATTTCATCCAAATGTAAATTCAATTTTACATTTAAATCTAGTATTATAAGAATATAGGAAACTATTCTGATTTCATCAAAGTTGAAGAATGAACGAATTTATATCCTAATCTGTAGGATAATTCGAAAAGTTTTGATTGAATTATGATCCAAAGAGGAAAAAGAATCGAATAATCGTTCTATGATGGATGAAAATAGAATAACCGCCCTTTTGTGTTATGTATATAACGGATATACGCTATACAATCAAATATAAAGATTCCTGGGGCGTTTCATGAATTTGGAATAAATCTATGGGGTAAGGGGTTATTGTTGAAAGATCTAAAATTGGAAAGTCATTTTAGAATTTTTATGAAAATAGAATAAGAGTCTAAACTAAATATAATCATGATCTAAAGGTAGCCATTAAACATAGTCTAAAAAAATGGATCAATCGGTGGAGTCGTTCCAATTCAGGGATTTAATTCGGTATAAATATTCAAAAATAAAGTCGGGAGTGCCTTCTTTGTAAACATGAATAGATACCTTATATTTATTGGTTTAAATATTTTGTCTCACAAAATCATTTTTATCCCCCGCCAGCCTCGAATAAGGGTTTGGCAGCGTTTTTCTTTTATAGTTAAAATAGAGTGTACGCACCTATCCAAAAACCTAAATATGAATCACTATTCATTCGGTTTATGAACCATAATCATTATGCAGGAGAGATGGCCGAGTGGTTGAAGGCGTAGCATTGGAACTGCTATGTAGGCTTTTGTTTACCGAGGGTTCGAATCCCTCTCTTTCCGTACCCTTCAACCTAATTCACCAATGTTATTGATCGCAATATATCAAATAACAATGCATACCATTATTCCAACAGTTATACATATGGCTTCTCTATTCCTAATCCTAATTTCTGTGGTATGGATTATACTGGAAAGAATGGACAAGGAATGAAGATCTCCCTATCAATCTATGATACATGAGTGGGAAAAAATCCCCGGATAAAACGCCTTCCTGAGGGTCTCTTTATATCGGTGAAAGGAAGGGCAAAATTGTCCGAATCCTTCTTATTTTAGTTGTGTTTAAGTCTGACGAGAATAATATTCTACAACTAGCAATTCATTTATTTTCAAACCGACGCATTTACTATCTATTATTTGATTGACTGATCCTTTATATTGGAATGGGTGAAGAGTCAAATGTTTTGGCAATTCCTCAGGGGAGGATGAATCAAGATAAGTTTGAACCAGAGACTTAGATTTTTGTTCATCTCTCACTGTAATAATATCTCGGGGTTTGCATCGATAACTTGGTATATCTACTATACGACCATTAACTAAAATATGTCTATGATTAACCAATTGCCGGGCTTGAGGAATAGTTGAAGCCATACCTAATCGAAAAAGGATGTTATCCAACCGCATTTCAAGTAATTGTAGTAAAACTTGACCTGTTGACCCTTTTGCTTTTCCGGCTATACGAACGTATTTAAGTAATTGTTGTTCTGTAAGACCATAATGAAAGCGCAATTTTTGTTTTTCTTCTAAACGAATACGATATTGAGATTTTTTACCGGGGCGTAATTGATTTCTAAGATCACTTCCAGCTCTAGGTTTTTTACTAGTTAATCCCGGTAAAGCCCCCAAACGACGTATTTTTTTGAAACGAGGCCCTCTGTAACGCGACATAAAGACTCCTTATAAAGTTTCATAAACCTAAATGAAATTAAACTAAACTAAATGATAAATAGAAAAATGAAAAAGATAATTCAAATTAAAAATAATAAATTAATCAAAATTTATTGAAGTATTGTATTCCAAAGAAAAATTCGAAAGAATAATTAGATAAATTGTATATCAATATCCGGGCCTTAACTTAATATATTATATATATATATTATAGAATATATCGTATTAAAATTAATAGAAAATAGAAAATCTTTTTTAAGTTTAAGGGTTCTTTTCTTGATTGATTTGGTCTACATAGATCAAACTCCTCCAATCTTTTTTAATAATTGGAAGTTCTTATGAGATAATAGATCAGTGCCCTTTGGGAAAGGGGGAAGAAGCCTTTTCAATTTCTTTGATTTCATATTATCAACTATGCAAAAAAAAAATCAAACATATGGAAAAAGCCAGCTATCGGAGTCGAACCGATGACCCTCGCATTACAAATGCGATGCTCTAACCTCTGAGCTAAGCGGGCTCGCATAACATAAATTGGACACACATAGGAATTTAGTAAACTACTGGAATCTTAAATCTTAGCTATTAACTGTTCACTCTTAACTCTTCACAATTACTATGAATCTAGAATAATTTCTATTAATATAAAAACTATATAATAGAATCTCAAATAAATATCGGATATTTGAATATTATAGAACATAACAATTAATATACTGATTAATATATTAATTAATATATTAATATAGCAATATATAATTTTGATCTATTTATCATAGCAAATACATGATTATCAATAATCAATATCTTAATTAGCTTAATTTAGTTAATTAGATAATAAGATTCTTTTTTATTTTTGAATTTAAATGATATTTGAAATTCAAAATTATTATTTTTTTTTACTAATCTAATTCTATTGTCTATTTCTTTAATATTAAAATATTTTATTAGTTATTTTAATACTATTAAATTAGTATATAAACTAAACTATTAATTTTATTACATTAAATATTCTCATTTTCTATCTTATCTATTTAGAATTTTAAAGAGAATCTAGTAATTAAATTACTATAACTTACTAATTAAAGTAGAATCTTATTCTAGTATTCGATATATATAGAATATAATTAATACATATTAATTACATTAATTAAGATTTTACATTATAATTAAAATATTCGAAATAATTTCATTCTAAATTTAATTATTCAAAAAAAAAGGAATTAATTATTAGTTATAGCCATTAGATTCGTTATGGTTATTAATAATATATTCACTTATTAGTTATTTTTAGTTAGCAAAGATAAGAGCTAAGACGAAAACAAAAGAATCGACCGTTCAAGTATTCAAGATTGTACGCTAAAAACGATATAAATAGGGAAATATATGTAAAATATATATTAAGCAGAATTATAATATAGGTGTAATAATACTATACATTTATATATAATAATATAGTATTAAGTATACTATATATGTGATATGTATCCATCTAGATTATATATTGATTTGTGGATAGAGAAATAATAGAATCTTTTCTAATTGTATCAAATATGAGTTTCCGAGAGAGATGAAAGAAGATAGACAAGAAATCCAAATATAAGAAAACAGTTTTCAATATGCGAATCGCTATCTAATGAATTCAACAGTTCCATCATATCATAATATAAATGAAATAAAAAGGAAAAAGGTATCATAATGAAATCCTAATCACAAACCAAAAGGGGGGATATGGCGAAATTGGTAGACGCTACGGACTTAATTGAATTGAATTGAGCGTTGGTATGGAAACCTACCAAGTGATAACTTTCAAATTCAGAGAAACCCTGGAATTAAAAATGGGCAATCCTGAGCCAAATCCGGTTTTCTGAAAACAAACAAGGGTTCAGAAGGCGATAATAAAAAAGGATAGGTGCAGAGACTCAATGGAAGCTGTTCTAACAAATGGAGTTGGCTGCGGTGCGTTAGTAAAGGAATCACTCCAGAAAGGATGAAGAATAAACCTATATACGTATACGTACTGAAATAGTATCTTCAAATGATTAATGACAACCCAAATCCGTATTTCTTTTCATTTTCATGAAAAATTAAAGAATTATTGTAAATCAATTATTAAGTTGAAAAAAGAATTAAATATTCATTAATCAAATCATTTACTCCATCAAAATCTGATAGATCTTTTGAAGAATGGATTAATCGGACGAGAATAAAGATAGAGTCCCATTTTACATGTCAATATCGACAACAATGAAATTTATAGTAAGAGGAAAATCCGTCGACTTTAAAAATCGTGAGGGTTCAAGTCCCTCTATCCCCAAAAAGGCCCATTTGATTCCCTAATTATTTATCCTACCTTCTCATTTCGTTAGCGGTTCAAAATTCGTTATCTTTCTCGTTCATTCTAATTTTACAAACGTATCTGAGCGAAAATCTTTTTCTTATCACAAGCCCTGTGATCTATATGAAAGACGTACAAATGAACATCTTTGAGAAAGGAATCCCAATTTTAAATTTGAAGAATTAAAGATTCATTTTATTACTCGTACTGTACTGAAACTTACAAAGTCTTTTTTTGAAGATCCAAGAAATTCCAACAAGGCCTGGATAAGACTTTGCAATTCCCCTTTCGTCTTTTTAATTGACATAGACCCAAGTCCTATATTAAAATGAGGATGGTGCGTAAGGGATGGTCGGGATAGCTCAGCTGGTAGAGCAGAGGACTGAAAATCCTCGTGTCACCAGTTCAAATCTGGTTCCTGGCACATGAGCAATTTGTATGAGTATCTATTCTACAAATTAATTGATATGAGTCGCCATGCATATTCATTAATATAGTATAAAGCATGATACATATTTATCCATCTAAATATCTGGGGATGTACTCCTTTTATTTTATAGAATAAAATAGTTAAAGATGAGTAAAGAGCATATGTATATACTCTTTTTGATATGTATAAGATAAAGTATGTAAAAGAAAATATTAATACTTCAGACATATTACAAAAGGTAAATTGGTTGGTTGAAAAACCTAAAAGTCTAGTCTAGGGGAGTTGAGGGGTGCGAATAGCCAAGATTCATCTCCGATACAGTACAAATACAAATAGAATCTGATCCCCTTATCATTTCTTTCTATTTTCTTTTCATATTTTATTTCTTTATTTCCTCCTATGTGACTTTCTGGAGCCCATCTAAATGACGTGCGCGGTACATAGTTCGACATCATGAACTCTTTGAGTTTCATCCTATTGACTGGGCTTATCCTCCCAAAAGTATCTTCAAAATCAGAAAATCTTAATGAATCTCTCTAATTGTATTGTCGTTTTTTTTTATTTATTTTATTCATTATTTAGCTTATCCATAATATGCATAATATGTTAATGAGACTTCATCTCTTTGAATATCTAGAGTTGTAGTTGTGGTAAAAGGTGAAGATTAGTTTCTGATTATTCAATGAGCATCTTGT